TTTTGTTGAAATCTTTTTTTTTTTTTTAAGGAATTTGTTAGCCGTCTAGTAACAATTAAGAATAGAAATTCTAATTTTATTTGATAAACGAAAAAGAACAAAGAATGAAATAATTGGAATCACTAATGCATACATTGTTGTATTAGATATTAGATTAGATCGAAACTGAAGGTTCTTTATTGACTAACTACAAAGATGCGGATTTCTAATATGGAAAGATACAAAATAGAACTTCTAAAGCAAAAGAGAATAGAAATGACTAGTCTTATAATATAGTTGAACCAAAACACCTATTTTTTTTTGAGTGATCATCTGATAACTTTTTGTTCTCATTCATTCAAAATATTATATTATATGAGTGAACCTATTACGGAATCTAATTAGTTAAAATGAAATTAAAATTATTCTAAGATTACTGTTCGCTCTAAAATAGAAAATAGATTCGATACAATAAAAAAAAATGATAAAAATAGGAATAATTTTCTAATTTGATTCCATAATGATTCGAAAAGAGTTTCATTTTCATTTTAAAAACGAAATTACACGACCCAGTTCTTATTATTCGTTTATAAGTTGAGTTGAAAAATGATCCAAGAATGCATTCGCTGATTGCAAACGTGGTATGGGTAGATGTTACAGATGATGAATCAATTTATTTTTATACAGTTGTGATGTGACTTTTTCCTTGTTAGTGCTGTCTATAATGATAGATGAATCAAAAACTTTCAATTGGTATTTTTTTTTCTCTCCTATTTTGCAAAAAAGTAAACTCAGGTAAGTACTTTTTTATAAACATATGTATAAAAAGAACATATTTCATTTAGCTCCTTAATGCCTACCATAACTAGTTATTTCGGTTTTCTACTAACGGCTTTAACTATAACCTCAGCTCTATTTATTGGTCTGAGCAAGATACGACTTATTTGAAATTAAGTGCACAATTCAAAAAAGTAAATCTTTCCGCAAACTTCTGCGTATTTCTAGTTACTTGCCGTGTCAATTGCCAATTATTGGTCATTGAGATTCATGGTAATTCGGATTAATATTTAGGTATAGATATTACCTCTTTTTTCTCCTTTCAAACAAATTGAAATGATTGAAGTTTTTCTATTTGGAATCGTGTTAGGCCTAATTCCTATTACTTTGGCTGGATTATTTGTAACTGCATATTTACAATACAGGCGTGGCGATCAGTTGGACCTTTGATTAATTAACATCTCTTTTTTTTATTGACCTCCTCCTTTCTTTAATATCCAGGAGGTCAAATTAAGATTCCTGTTCCAGTTAGTGTTTCAGTCGAATTCGATCGAAGAAGATCTGAATCACGCTCTGTAGGATTTGAACCTACGACATCGGGTTTTGGAGACCCACGTTCTACCGAACTGAACTAAGAGCGCTTTTTTCTGACAAAATATAAGACTGTAAAGAAAAGGATTGGCCCCAATATATCTTGTATGCATACACTATATGGTATCATAAGAATGATAGATTCTATATGATATGTCCAATGTGAATTGATCTCAAAAAATCCCTCATTACTGCTCAAAAGAGCAGTAATAGGTAGGGATGACAGGATTTGAACCCGTGACATTTTGTACCCAAAACAAACGCGCTACCAAGCTGCGCTACATCCCTTCCATTGGTCTACAGTGTCATTGTAGAGAATTCCTGTCTTGGTTTCCACATCGTTATCGCCTCTATTAAAATCTATCATTTTTATGTCCATTTCGTCTTTTTGGTCTCATTTAACATATAATAATAGTAAAAAACTTCTATCTATATGAAATATGGAACGGAACCCCTAGGAAAAATAAAAGAGTTGGGCAATATTGGGGAAGAAAAGGACGTTTTTTTCTGTATAAAAAAAAGTAAATCTTTTTATTGGATGATTGTACATTTCAATATGTATTATCTTCTGTATTACAAATTACAATAAAATGAAGGAGTTTTTTCAATGAGAGATCTACAAACATACCTTTCTGTGGCACCGGTACTAAGTACTCTATGGTTCGTTTCTTTGGCAGGTTTATTGATAGAGATTAATCGTTTTTTCCCGGATGCGTTGACGTTCCCCTTTTTTTCATTCTAGTTATTGAAGTGGGAAGGAATAAAGAAGATTAGAGATACAATTAAATAGCAGCCCCCCTCTTTTCTCTTTTTTCCCTTTTTAGAATTAGAATAAGGGAGGAAAGAGAAAGAATAAAAGTGCATTCAACAGCTGGGAGATTCGGGTTCAGGTTGGAATTAAATTAATATGAAATTTCTCTGTATTAAACTTCTATGGAAGTCGAATAGAAACTCTGGTTCTAGGGAAAGAGTATTATACACGATACTTCTATGAAATACTGTACTGTGATTTGAAATATAGTTTAGAAATCTTTCTATCTTATTTCCTATATTGGTTTTAGTGAAATCTTGCATAAGAAGATAGCAAGTTACAAATTCAATTTTTTTCCTTCCTTTCTTCTTTTTCGTTTCGGATTGAAAGAGGAAGAGTTGAGTAAATGAAAAATCCAAAGGAGGTTCATGGCCAAGGGTAAAGATGTGCGAATACCGGTTCTTTTGGAATGTACCGCTTGTGTTCGAAACGGTGTTAATAAGGAATCAACGGGCATTTCCAGATATATTACTCAAAAGAACCGGCACAATACGCCTAATCGATTGGAGTTGCTAAAATTCTGTCCATATTGTAACAAACATACGATTCACGGGGAGATAAAGAAATAGATCGAAGCGAGTACCTGCGCTCTTATCTTACAAGGAAAGGGAAAAAATGACATTATATATATAACAAAATATTTAACATAGTTAAAGATAATTATAAACAAACCAAATCCTATTTATTTATTCTAATTAGAGATACGGCTGAAATAGGATTTTAGGGATAAGAAATAAACTAACCAAACCATGGATAAATCCAAGCGAACTTTTCTTAAATCCAAGCGATCTTTTCGTAGGCGTTTGCCCCCGATCCAATCGGGGGATCGAATTGATTATAAAAACATGAGTTTAATTAGTCGATTTATTAGTGAACAGGGAAAAATATTATCTAGACGAGTGAATAGATTGACCTTGAAACAACAACGATTAATTACTATTGCTATAAAACAAGCTCGTATTTTATCTTTGTTACCTTTTCTTAATAATGAGAAACAATTTGAAAGAACCGAGTTGACCACTAGAACTCCTAGTCTTAGAGCCAGAAAAAGATAGGTTTACTCTTTCTTCACTTGAATTCAAATCCCCATCCGAACTCAAAAGCGGATTGGTCTTTTGTTGGAAAAATCCAAGAATCCGAATTGAATTCTCGTGTCGTAAGAAAAAAAATAATAATCTGGGAAGAAGAAATTTTTTTATTGAACGTGTTGATTCATATTTATTTTGACTACTTTCTCATATTTTATCATATTCTATTCATTCATTTTTATTCGACCTTCCCGGAGTTCATTCTCCGGGCAACTCCGTTTAACCGGTGGATTCCTTCCAACTTACTTCTTTTATGATCTCATTGGAAATCATATAAAGACAATTCCTATTTGAGATAGCTATTTGTGCAAGTATTTTACGATTAAGAATCAACTGTCTCTTGTACAGATCATTTATTAACCTACTATAACTATAGCATACCCCCCTTTCACGAATTGCTGCATTTATTCGAGTGATCCACAAACGACGAAAATTAATTTTTTGCTTATCCCTATCCCGATGAGCCGAAACCAAAGCTCTTATTTTTTGTTGAGTAATAGTTCGAGTAAGTCTTGAATGAGCCCCCCGAAAGCTTGATGCAAATAAACGAATTTTTGTTCTACGTCTCCGAGCGATATATCCCCGTCTAATTCTGGTCATTGAATAAATGAAACTTTAACGAATAACTAATAGATTTCCTTTCTTTCAGTTATTCTTTTGCCCCTTTCCTAGTATATTAATAACAAAACGGATTTTTCCAATGTATAAACTAAAAATTCCAATGGCTTTGGCTACTATAACCTTCCCAACCACGATTTTTTTCTAGGCATTCCACCTCGAAATACGATATACTAGGTATTAAAAAAAAATAGCATGATAAATAAATAGTGGATTCCATCGTTTCTATGGTTACTTCTTAAACGGTGAGGTCTTCTCTATACACCGGAGCCTTTACTTCATTTAATCAATGTTATTGCTAACTTGTATAGTTCACATTCTTCGGCTCTACCCATAAATTATCCAGTAATAGGTCTTTCACAACGAGCTCTACCTATACAGTAACGGTATTTAATTATGAAAGTTGGCTGGGTAGCTGACCCTGTTAGTCCGTTCTTGCAAGAGGGGTCTATGTTAACTAAGATTTCCTCCGCTTAATGGATAACCATTTGCTACCAATGGAGAATTGCTTCTCATCTTGAATTGAGGTGAGTGGTTTTACACCAATAGAAACCATAAATTTCATACAAAATAAAAGGAATATGATCAATTTTATTATCTTTTTAGATAATAAAAAAGAAATGTAGTTCATTTTTCCGTTCTATCCTATTTGATCATTTATATTTGAACATTGTTCTCTTTCCTTTGTTCTAGTTCATGATCTGAACGAGTCGCACATACACCCTAGTACATGTTCCTCGACGCTGAGGGCATCCCCGAAGTGCGGGGGATTTTGTGACATTTCTAATTGGCTGTCTTGTATTTCTAATAAGTTGTTTAATCGTTGGCATGTTGAATCATATACATAATGGGCTGGTTTAGATCGATCCTAACCGGATGATTATGAATTACTTTTATTCAATAGAATAGGAAATAAAAATCATTCATCATAGAATATTAAAAGGAAACTCGGCAGGGTTAATTTTAAATTACGAATTGACGCGAAATCCAGGCTATTGTCATTCAACCGCTACAAGATCAACAATTCCATAAGCTTGGGCCTCTGTTGCTGACATAAAAACATCTCTTTCCATGTCTTCGGATACAACCCATAAGGGTTTGCCCGTTCTTTGTACATAAACCCTTGTCAGGGTTTCACGTAGTTTCAGCAGTTCTCCCACTTCCAGGATGAATTCTCCCGTTGCTACTTCAGAAAAAGAACCAGCGGGTTGATGGATCATTACCCTGATGATATAAGATAATAAAAGGTTTCTCTAGATGAGGGGAAGATAAAAGAAAGATAAAAGAATAACAAGAAAAAAAAAGATAGAATCGAACAACCGTACGGGCATTATGCATTGCATACGGCTCTACAATAAAATTGACCCTTACCTTCAAAAAAATAGGATCGATCAGACCCCGATAGGTAAATGATCAACTTACCACCCTTCCTTTCGGAGGAATTCAAAAATACTATGATGGCTCCGTTGCTTTATATATTTATTATATTTTTTTGTCTGTGATTTGTCTGTCATTCAGCAATCCCAAAGTTGCTTTTTTGTTTGATCAAATAAACTAAGGAAAAAAGAATCTTGTTTTTTTTTTCGCTCTATACTCTCTAGAAGACTATAAATATTCTTAAGAGACCTCTGGTGTGAAAAAAAGTTTGTGACGCTGAACTGGACTTCCGATAATAAAATAGGAAATACCTTTTTCTCATATTACTCTCTCGATACATAATCTAATGTTTCGAAAACAAAATTTATTATATCGAATTCAAAGTGCCATGCTATTATTACTTAATATTCATATTTCATATGGCGAAGGCATAGTCTTCTTTTTTCTCTCAAATAAAAGCCTCATTGGCGCCAAGCGTGAGGGAATGCTAAACGTTTGGTAATTTCTCCTCCGACCAGGATAAAAGATCCCATTGAAGCGGCTGATCCCATGCATATTGTATGTACATCTGGTAGCACAAATTGCATAGTATCATAAAGAGCCACCCCCGGTATTACCCATCCGCCAGGAGAGTTTATAAACAAATACAGATCTTTAGTATCATCCTCGATACTAAGATATATCATAAGACCAATAAGTTGATTTGAGATCTCGCTATCAACCTCTTGACCTAAAAAAAGTAATCTTTCTCGATAAAGTCGGTTGATTAGGGTCAAATTGTATCCCCCAGGAACCGTACAGGCGCCTTTTGACGCATACGGTTCAAAAAAAAAGAGAATCAATGTGTAGATTCCAATACTTTTAATAACTTAAACTTATAAGCAATAACTTATAAGAAAAGGATTTTTTTTTTCACGAAACATGAGTTTGTGTTCCTTTCTTTATCCTTATATTTATAACGTATATATATAATAATATAAAATAAACTTATCCAATTAACTTTTCATTGATGGATTGTTTCATCGAGATTCAATCCAAATCACGATGTCATTTTCTTGTTCTTAAATGGGCCTCTTTAATCTTTTTAGGTTTATGCTCTACTCCGGGTAAAGATCCGCCCGATTTTGATTTGCACATATAGTACAAATGCTCCCATTACCACTTCTTTTTGTTATCCCTTCTTTTTTTTTCAATTCACGCATTCCGTAAAATAGTTGACGGCTTCATGCATATTACTCGATTGATTGATTAACATAAGAGTTTGAAATAACTTCTACTTAAAAAAAAGGATTTCTTTAAAAATAGGAATCCTTTATGATATAAAATAGACTACTTGGTTTTTTTTAAACGGAGCCTGGATACTTCAATGTAGTAGTCCAACTAAGCCAACCATAAATTCTTCTAATTTATATTTATAATAGTAATAATAATTCGAATCCCCCCCAAAAATGGATCTAATTGCACTTCACGCTCCAAATTTTTGATGATTCAATGAATCTTTCGTGGGCGAAACAGAGGATATCTCGATTGGGGAGAAAACGGGAAAATCCCATATGACCCAATATATCTGACAAGTCGCACTATATGTCAACCCAAGATGCATCTTCCTCTCCAGGACTTCGAAAAGGTACTTTTGGAACACCAATAGGCATTAAATGAAAGAAAAAAGAACTAAGTACTATATTTTACTTTGATGTGGAAACGTAACAAAGCCTTTATTATTATTATCTTTATAATAATAATTAAATTATTGTACTTTATCCTACTCTAATTTTATTCATAAAATTAGAAAAATTTATAAAGAAAGTCAGAAAAAAAAAGGGAAAATTATTACGAATAGTGTCCTCTAATGATGAACAAGTATGGGCACATTCGCTCATATAAAATGGCATTAACCTCCCCATTGCGTATTGGTACTTATCGAGTATAGAATAAATCTGCTTCTCTGTGTTCCTACGAACAAAACTGTTCCATTATTACCAACAGAATAGAACAAATATGAACCCTTACGTTGAAATAATCCACTAAATAGGGGGGTCCATAACATAGTCATAGTATAGTCTTTTCCAATGCAATAAAGTTACGTAGTGTCTTTTTTCTTTCATAAAGGGGTATTTCCATGGGTTTGCCTTGGTATCGTGTTCATACCGTTGTATTGAATGATCCCGGACGGTTGCTTTCTGTTCATATAATGCATACTGCTTTGGTTGCTGGTTGGGCCGGTTCGATGGCCCTGTATGAATTAGCGGTTTTTGATCC